TAATGTTTGGGTAATTTACCCATTTAAAACTTTGAAGGCTTTTGGTTTAGATTTAACCTAAAACATTATAAATTAAGTAATCTTAGTGGAATAATTCCTAAAATAGAAAATAAGGTTAAAATACTTAGAAAATAAATCTTTTTTTTAGAGGTATTTATATTTATCCAAACTATTCTTTGGATGTATAATGTAAAAGTTCTGAAACATAATCGCGTGTAAAAGTATAGTGTGATTAATCTTGAAAAAATCAAAATTATTAAAATAGGGAATCTACTTCTTACCACTATTATTGCAATTCATTTTGGTAAAAATCCAAGTAATGGGGGAAGCCCTCCTAAAGATAAAAGATTAATAAAAATAATGAATTTTTCATTTATATTCTTTATTAAAGTAAGCTGAGAAAAGTAATTTAAATTCAAAAATCAGAAAGAAATACATAGAATAAATCTTGTGAAACTGTAAATAATAAAATAAATTAGCCATAGACTTGAATTAAAATACATTATTCTTGTTATTCAACCTAGATGTGAAATGGATGAAAAAGCTAAAATTTTACGTATAGAGGTTTGATTAATACCTGAAATTGCTCCTAGTATAGCAGAAGTTAAAGAAAGAATTAATAAAGTGTTAGCGTAAAAAAATACGGACAGGATAACTAAGGGAGAAATTTTTTGTCATGTTAATAAAAGGAGAGAATTAATTCAATTTAGTCCTTCTAATACTTCTGGGAATCAAAAGTGGAATGGGGCTATTCCGAGTTTTATTCTTAAGGATAAAGTAATTAAAATATTAGGAGATGTAGAGAAAACGTATCCATTATATAAATAATAATATAGAGCTCTAAAAATTACAATTGCTGAAGCGATAGCTTGAATTAAGAAATATTTAATGGCTGCTTCTCTTCTTTTTTTATTGTTTTCTAAATTAATAATTATAGGAATAAATGATATTAAGTTAATTTCTAAACCTATTCATATCCCAAACAATGATGATGATGAAATTGAAATTAATGTTCCTAAAAATAGAAAAAACGAGTAGATAAAAGGAGGGAAATACAAATTCATTAAAAAGAAGTGTTTCACTATCGTTGGGGTATGAACCCAAAAGCTTAAATTTAGCTTATCTTTTCTAATAAGAGTAAGGCTATCTTACATGATTTACTCTATCAAAGTAATCCTTTTTTCAGGCATCTTATTTTTATTTATATAAAAAATTTATAGTTTAGGTCTAGATTTGTAATTTTTAATATAAATAAAATTTTCATTATATTTTTTTTAATTTTTATTATTATTAAATTGGTATTTATTTATATTTTTTTTTTTAAAAAAACGTATAATAAGGTACTGGGATATCCTGATCCTTTTAATTAGAAATCTTTTGCTTTGACTTTCTTATTCAGCCGTGGTTTTTTTTTTTTTTTGTAGATAAATTTCGTAGTTTAGAAGATTTAGAGATATTAAAAAAAAAATTGTCCTTATTTGTTTTTCTTCAGTGTTATTATAATTGTCCATACTATATGCATTCTTTTTAAAAATTATTATTAGTAAAAGTAAATTAACTACAAAAACTATTTTTATGATTTGAAAAGTGATCGTTGAGGTCCGTGTTGTAGTTTTGGCTTTTAAATTGATCTACATGTTAGAATAATCTTGTATATAGAAAATAAAGTAAATTTTTTATGGAAAACCTCAGTAGATGTTATTAGAAATATATAAAAGTTTTATCTAGGAAATTGTGAAGAAGTGGAAAATGGCGTGCCAGCAGCCGCGGTTATACTCCTGCTTCAAGTCAAAACTTATTTACAAAATTGTGTTTAAAATGTTATAATGAAATTTTTTAGAATTATTAGGTAGAATTTTTATTTTAAGTAATGACATCACATAATAAACAAAAAAATTATAAGTTTGGACCAGGATTAGATACCCTGTTACTTATATGTAAAAGATTTTGGAATAGTAGTAATTATGAAATTTAACGGATTTGGCGGCAAGATAGCCATTTAGAGGAACCTGCCCTATAAGCGATGAACCACGAATTACTCCGCTTTTTTTAGAAATTCAGTTTGTATACCGCTGTTGTCAGTTAGTTTCTTTAGAAAACTTTCAAAAATGAAAAATTCAATGACTTCAAGTAAAGGTGCAGCTTATAAAAAAGAGAGAGGTGGGTTACATTTAAGAGAATAATAATGGATAAAGCTTTGAAATAGGCTTTTGAAGGTGGATTTAATTGTAAAATTTAATTAGATTTGATTAGAGCTCTATCTTGTGTACACACCGCCCGTCGCTCTCTTTTTTAAACGAGATAAGTCGTAACAAGGTAAGTGTAATGGAAATTGTACTTGAAATGGGAACAAGCTGTTTAGCAATTCATTTACACTGAAAAGGTGCTTGTAATTTACAAGGTTCTCAAAGTTTGATAAATATAGTTTAGATTTATTAATGATTAGAAGTATATAAATTTTAGTAGTGATAACGAAATAATTTTTTTACTATAGAAAATTAGTACTGTGAAGGAAATATTGAAATATTTGAAAATTACTCATAAAAAAAGTTCTTATATATTAAGGTACCTTTTGTATTAGTGGTTATTAAAATAATATTGAAAAATTTTTTCTCGAAAGTAAAAGATCTAGATAAATTTATAAGTTTTTGTGTCAAAAAAATTTAAAAAATTTATTTAGGTGTGAAATTCTTAACGCTTTTACTAATATCTAGTAACTTCAGAAATAAATTTAGTTTAGAATGTTTAGGATAAACTTTAATTTAAAGTGTCTCTAAAATCATTTTTAATCTTTAGGGGATGAGCTCTAAAGATTTGTTATAAGATAAATATTATCATTGTTTTTGTATAGGCTTAGAATTAGCCATAGGATAGTGTTTTAAAATATAATTACAAGTTTGAGATTTTAAATTCTTTATATGTTTATGAAGTTAATTTTTAAATTTATTTAAAAGTGTAAATATGATAACATTAGTAGATAAATTATTAAATGAATTGTATATTAATTTTTCTTATAATTTTTTTATAATAAATTTAACAAAAGAACTCGGCAAATTATATTTCCGAATGTTTATCAAAAACATTTCCTCCTAGAATAGGAGGTAAGGCCTGCTCACTGATCATTAAAGAGCCGCAGTATCCTAACTGTGCTAAGGTAGCATAATCATTAGTCTTTTAATTGAGGACTGGTATGAATGGCTAAACGAGAAATAGACTTTTTTTGTTATATAAATTGAATTTAATTTTTCAGTGAAAAAGCTGAAATTATTTAGAAAGACGAGAAGACCCTATAGAGTTTTATGTTATACAATTGTTATTTATAGTAGATTTTTATTAAATTATAATTTTTTAACATTTTGTTGGGGCGACATTAAGATATATAAAACTCTTTATTTTTTATATTTTTATGGAAAGTTTATTGATCCTCTAAAAGAGATCAGAAGAAAAAATTACCTTAGGGATAACAGCGTAATCTTTTTTGAGAGTTCTAATCGACAAAAAGGTTTGCGACCTCGATGTTGGACTAAAATTTAAGCAGGGTGCAGCAGTTCTGCTATAAGGTCTGTTCGACCTATAAAATTTTACACGATCTGAGTTCAGACCGGCGTAAGCCAGGTTGGTTTCTATCTTCTAATTTATATTTTTCAACTTAGTACGAAAGGATTGGTTGATTATAATTTTTATATTTAAATTGATGATTATTAATATAAATTACATAAATTTGGCAGATAATTGTATTAGATTTAGAATCTAAGCATGGAAATTAAAGTTTTCCAATTTATAGTGATATTAATTATTTATTATATTTTATTATTAATTTGTGTTTTAATTTCTGTAGCTTTTTTAACTTTATTGGAACGAAAAGTTTTAGGTTATATTCAAATTCGGAAAGGTCCGAATAAAGTCGGAGTTAGGGGAATTTTACAGCCTTTCTCTGATGCTATCAAGCTTTTTACTAAAGAGCAAACTTGATCTTCTGTGTCAAATTATTTTCTTTATTTTTTTTCTCCTGTATTTATATTTTTTATGTCTTTATTTTTATGAACTATAATACCTTTTAAAACTGGATTTTTTGACTTTGAATTTGGGTTTTTCTTTTTTCTATGTGTATTAAGATTAGGTGTTTATCCTTTAATAATTGCTGGTTGGTCTTCAAATTCAAAATATGCTTTATTAGGAGGTTTACGGGCAGTAGCCCAAACTATTTCTTATGAAGTAAGTTTAGCTTTAGTTTTACTTTCCTTTATTGTGATGGTTGGGGAGTATAGATTAGAGGATTTTGTTGAATTCCAAAGCTCATTTTATTTATTATTTTTTTTCTATTTACTATCCGTTGTTTGAGTGGTTTCTTGTATAGCTGAAATAAATCGAACACCATTTGATTTTGCTGAGGGTGAATCAAAACTTGTTTCAGGTTTTAATGTGGAATATAGAGCTGGAGGGTTTGCTTTACTTTTTTTAGGAAAGTATTCTATAATTATTTTGATGAGAACAGTAATAGTAATGCTGTTTTTGGGAGGGGATTTATCATTAATTTTCTTTTTAAAAGTAGGATTATTTATTACATTAGTTTTATGATTACGGGGTACATTACCTCGCTATCGGTATGATAAGTTAATAGGTTTAGCTTGAAAAAGAATTTTACCTTTTACTTTACATTGTTTATTTATGTATATAGGATTTAAAGTTATGTTGGAGGTAATTTGGTGTTATAATTTAATGAAAATGTCACTTTGCAAAAGTGAATTTACTCGATTGAGTTTTCATCTTTAATAATTAGTTTATAGGAACATTGTAATTTGACTACAAAAGAAGTAGTGTAATTCTACTATTATTAATATAAAATCACATGATAGCTTAAAATTAAAGCTTTAAACTTTTAATTTAAAAATGAGAATATCTCTTATGTGGCAGTAAGTTTACATTATTAACTATATTTCTAAATTTTATACGATAAAAAAAAATTAATAATTAAAAAATATATAGATTATCTAAACTTTATAAATTATATAAAATTTTCATAAATATCTTATAATTTTATTCTAAATTTTGTACATAAAGAAGGAGTTGTTTCTCGTAGTTAGATTTACAATCTAATGCTTATATCTCGGCCACTTCTTTCCTCATAAGAGGGGTTCGGAAACTACTAGAAGATTCGAACTTCTGTAAAATGCTTTCAAAGCACTTGCTTTCCTATCAGCCAAGTAGCTTATTTTTCTATAATTTTATCTCATAGAATATTTGCTAAAGGTCTAGTAAGAAAAAATGAAAAATAAAATAAGGTTAGTAATTGCCCAATAATAATATAAGGTTCCTCTACAGGCATACCTCCAATCCATGTTAAAAGGATTGCTGTTCTAATATAAGATCAAAATAGAAATTTTGAAACTGGATAGAATGTTAAGGCTCGGAACTTTCTTTGTTGTGATAAAGGAAGAATAGCTAGAATAAGAATAGATATAACAAGGGCAATTACTCCTCCTAATTTATTTGGAATTGACCGTAGAATTGCATAAGCGAATAAGTAGTATCATTCTGGCTTAATGTGTTCTGGAGTGACAAGAGGGTTAGCCGGAATAAAGTTTTCAGGATCTCCTAGTAAATAAGGTCTTCACAAAGTGATTATTAATAGGAAAAAAATTATTATAGAAAATCCGAAAACGTCTTTGAATGTAAAGTATGGGTGGAATGGAATTTTATCATTATTACTGTTTAACCCTAATGGGTTATTTGATCCAGTTTGATGAAGAAAAAGTAGGTGAACTACTGCCATTCCTAAAATAAGGAATGGGACTAAAAAATGTAAAGCAAAAAATCGAGTTAAAGTTGCGTTATCGACGGCGAATCCACCTCATATTCATTCTACGAGTCTTGGTCCAATATATGGAATTGCTGAAAAAAGGTTAGTAATAACAGTTGCACCTCAGAATGATATTTGCCCTCAAGGTAATACATAACCAATGAATGCAGCTGCTATTGTTAAAAATAAAATTACAATACCTGTAAATCAGGTATGGAATATTTTATATGAACCATAATAAATACCTCGAGATACATGTAGATAAATACAAATAAAAAAAAATGAGGCACCATTAGCATGTAATGTACGGATTAGTCATCCTCTGTTTACATCTCGTATAATATGAACTACGGATGAGAATGCTAATCTAATATCAGAAGCGAAGTGTATAGCAAGAAATAAACCTGTAACGATTTGGATACCTAAACATAATCCTAATAGTGACCCAAAATTTCACATATATGAAATGTTTGTTGGTGATGGTAAATCTACTAAAGCTCTATTTATAATTTTAAATAATGGATGGGATTTACGTATTGGTTTTGACATTAAATAATTCGAAGTGGTCCTTGATTTATTTTTCTAATTTTAACTACTGTTAACAGTGTGAGGATAATATATGAAGCTATTAATAGCGTAATAGGTATAATTGCTTCAGAAAAAGGTTTAAAGATTATTAAATTTGAGAAGGAATCTGTTTTAAAAGATTTAGATTCAGATGTTAGATTTTGTTTAGGGTATTTTATAATAAAAGTAATAATAGGAACAGCAGTTAAAGGAATTAGTATTTTGAGGTTAGGTTTAAATATTTCATTTGATGCAATATTTGATATGTATGTGAATAAAATTAACATTCCTCCTAAAAATACTAAAATTAAAGTATATGAAAATCAAGGAAATTGTGTGATTGAGTATATTGCGATTGAGATAAATATTGTTTGTAGAATTAATACAAAGATTATAGCTAAGGGATGAAATATGAATAGAAAAATTAGATTTACTACAAATATTATAACTATTATGGTGTTTATTAACATAGTTTATGAGAACTATATTCTTTTTCCGATTTACAAGACCGGTATTTTAATAATAAATTACATAAACGTTAATTTATAATTTTATAATAATAATTACTTAATAGTTCTTTACAAAAAATATAAAAAGTAGGTTTAATTTTTAATTTAGATCTAAATTTTAGTTAAATTTTTAATTTATTTATTTAATATCTATAAATCTAAAAATTATACATATCAAAGGACCATAGTCACCTTTGCAGCTTCAATGCAAAACTCTAATTTTGAGCTACTTTAATAAATAAATATAATCATCATAGCAATAATTCATATAAGAAGGATAAATATTTTAAGGGAGTTAGTTCTTAGAATTTGGATTTTCAATGAAACATTATTAATATAATTATTTATACCTTGACCTCCTATTAATTCTAATCATCCTATATCCCCTGCTTTTATAATTTCTGACCCTGTTTTTAAAGGTAGAAATGTTATTGGTTGAGATGATAAGTAAGGTAAAAATCATATTGATCCTCTTAATCAAATTATTATTGAAAATTTTATTTTAGAGAATCTAAAAGATGATTGTGATATAGAATAACCTAAAATTAACCCTAAGATACAAACTGTTAAAGTTAAATTTTTCAATCTTTTAGGAAGGATAATTGATCTTATATCTATAGTTAATCACGAGATTAAAGCACCAAAAAAGATAGAAAATATTACTAATCCTAAACATGATTTTACTATAATCCCTCAACCATCTCTCAAATTTGTTGATCCATTAAGTACGTAATCTCGTCGTACTATATAATAAATTAATCGAAATGTATATGCTACAGTTAATCCTGTAGATAAAAACAATATAATTAATCTAATAATATTAAGTTCCCCTATTAATGAGAGTTCAAGAATTATATCTTTTGAGTAAAATCCTGCTAGGAAGGGTATTCCTCTTAATGCTAAGTTAGATACTACAAAGCAAGATCTAATGAATGGTAAAGAAATCATTATATTTCCTATTATTCGAATGTCTTGTCATCCTTTAAATCCATGAATAATGCAACCTGCCCTCATAAACAATAGTGCTTTGAATAATGCATGTATTAGTAAGTGGAATAAGGCTACTTTTACTAATCCTAGTGATAATCTATACATTATTAATCCTAGTTGACTTAAAGTAGATAAAGCAATGATTTTTTTTAAATCAAATTCAAAACAAGCTCCTAGCCCAGCTATAAATATGGTTAGAACTGATAGAATTATTAATATTTCATTTATCCAGAAATCATAAACTCATCCTAATCGAATTACTAAATAGATTCCTGCTGTGACTAAGGTGGAAGAGTGAACAAGAGAAGAAACAGGCGTAGGTGCAGCTATGGCTGCTGGTAATCATGCTGAAAAAGGAATTTGAGCTCTTTTAGTTAATGATGCTATTACAATTAAAGCTCTAACTAGAATTAATCTTTGGTTTTTTCCTATTCAAGCTACAAATCTTCAATCTCCAAAGTTAATTATCCAGACAATACCAATTAAAATTAATACATCTCCTACTCGATTAGATAAAACAGTTAATGTTCCTGCGTTTAACGATTTATAGTTTTGATAATAAATTACTAAGCAGTAAGAAACTAGTCCTAAACCGTCTCAACCTAAAAGAATACTAATTAAATTAGGACTAAAAATTAATAAACCTATTGACCCCACAAATCTTGCTAGAAGAAAAATAAAACGTGAAATATTAATTTCACCTTCCATATATTCTCCAGAGTAATAAAATACACTTCCTGAAATAAAAAGAACAAATGATAGGAATATTAGAGATACTCAATCTAAAAGAAAAATTATATTAATGTCAGTAGCACCTCATGAAAAAATATTTCATCTAAAGTAAAATCTAATTGACAGATTTACTATAATTAATCTTAATAAGAATAGAAGAGTGGATAAGGAGAAGAAAATTAAAAAAATTAAATTTCATATTCTAATTACAAACATAGTCTAAAGTAATAATTTACATCTTGGGTACCACAAACCCAAATTTTTTTTAAACTATTTAAACAAAAGGTTATAAAATCTACTTCTAGAATTAGGAAAAATAAAGGAAAAAAATGTAAGAATAAAATTAAGTATTCTCGTACTATACCATCTGATAGTGAACGAATTCCCGAATAATGCATTCCGTGTTGAGTTGATGAGAATAAATATAGTCTGTAGCATGCTCCTATAAATGAAAAAAATATTAATAAAATTATAGATATAAATCTAAATCTTAAAATTCTACCGAGTAAGCCTAGCTCACCTACTAAATTTAGAACAATTGGAGCTGCTATATTACCAATACAATATATAAATCACCAAAATGAAACTCTTGGTATAATTTCTAATATTCCTTTATTGATTATCATTCTTCGTGAGCCTCTTCGTTCATAAATTACTCCGGAAAGAAAAAATAAACCTGATGAACATAATCCATGGGCCACACATGTATATAAACATGATCTATATCCTCATAGGCCTCATCTTCCTAGCCCTCCTAAAGCTAGTCCCATATGACTGACTGAGGAGTAAGCAATTAAAGCTTTTAAATCTACTTGACGTAAACAAATAAATCTAACAGCTAATCCTCCTAATAATCCTAATGATACTAAAATTGTTCTTAGAAAAGCTACCTTTCCTTGGAAGAATATTATAAATCGTATCATACCATAACATCCTAGTTTTAGTAGTACTCCTGCTAATATTATTGATCCCGAAACAGGAGCTTCAACATGGGCTTTAGGAAGTCATAAATGTACATAAAAAGCTGGAAGTTTTACTAAAAAAGCGAAGATTGAGAAAAAAAATCATATATTAATTCAAAAAGGTGTTTCTATAAAGTTATTTAAAAATATAAATCTATAACCTCCTATTATTTTCCCTGTAAAGAAAATTGAGATTAGTAAAGGTAAGGAAGCAAAAATTGTATATAATAAAAGGTAAATACCTGCTTGTAAACGTTCTGGTTGATAACCTCATCCAACAATTAGTAAGTAAATTGGAATTAAAGAACCTTCAAAAAAAATATAAAATGATAAAAGATCTGTTGCTCTAAATGTTAGAAACAAAAGGATTATTATTAAGATCAAAACAAATATAAATTTTTGATAAAAATAGTTATTAATTTTATAACCTTGTCTTGATATTAATATTATAAAAATAATTCATATTGTTAAGAGGATTATAAATCAAGATAATACATCTGATGCAAAAAATGAGTTACTTACTATATTTTGGTTATATATTAATAATCAATTTAATCTAAGTAGTGTTAAATATAAAAAATATAATATAAATTCTTTAGAAATTGATATAATTATTAATCCTATTATTAATAATAAAAACTTTAACATTTTAATGCATTAAATCTATTAATATAATCAGATCCGTGAGATCGAACTATACCAACTATCATTCCCACCCCCAGTCTTCCTTCACATACTGAAGCGACAAGAAAGATTAAACTTATATATGTTTCTAATCCTATACTGAAAGTGATTAATATTATTAATAAAAACGTTGAAAGTACAATATACTCTAATCTAATAAGTATATTTATTAAGTGTTTTCGTTTTGAAATATAAATTCAAGTTCCGACAAGAAATATAAATAATGGTAAGGATAGAAAAAAATTTGTCACTCAGGGAGACTTGAAAAGCATCTTAGATTTCCAAAACCTAAATTTTTAATTAAACTACTCTCTGAAATTCTGTTTAAAAATTTTAATAAAGGTTTTAAATTATGTATTATTTTTAGAAAGAAAATGTTACAATTATTGCAAGGCTCAAAGTTAGCAGCTTCGAGAGTTTCATTTTCTATCTCAGGAGAAAGCATCTCTTCTCATCAACGAAAATGAAGTGTGTTATATACACTACTAAGATTACAAAGTAGGATGATTTTATCATCTTCTTCTGATTGCAGGTCAAATATTATATAAACTTCTACTTTCTTAATTAAAGTTTTAAACTTATCTAATCATTAACAGTGATATTGCTTATATTAGCTATAATTAAATAGAATAAGGGCTAAGAAGCCAATCATCGGGTCGAAACCGATAGCAATAATTCGCTTCTTATTCATGTAATTCAATCCAGAGTATTTTCTTTTCATTCATAATACAAACCAATAGTTACTAAAAGTAAAAATACCCCTCCAGCTAATATTCACGTAATTGGGGGAACTGAGTTGGAAATTAATCCTAAAGGTAAAAGGATAGAAATTTCAATGTCAAAAATAAGAAATACAATAGCAATTAAAAAAAATCGAATGGAGAATGGGATACGTGAGGTATTTTTAGGATCGAATCCACATTCGAAGGGGGATACTTTTTCTCGATCAAGAATAGTTTTTTTTGAAAATAATGTTGATAATAAAATTAGTAAAGAACTAATTAATACTGAAATTATAAATGATACAATTATTAGTTTAATTGCTTAATCCTAAAATTTGGGCCTACAGATTGGAAGTCTATAATACTATGTATACTAATTAAGCATCCTCCTCATCAATAAATTGATACATAGAGGAAAAGTCATACTACATCAACAAAATGTCAATATCAGGCTGCTGCTTCAAATCCGAAGTGGTGGGAAGCTGAAAAATGGAATTTTAATATACGGAATAAACATACTATTAGGAATGTTGATCCAATGATTACATATAATCCGTGAAATCCTGTAGCTACAAAAAAAGTTGAACCGTAAACAGCTTCAGCAATTGTGAATGGGGCTTCTATATATTCGTAGGCTTGAAGGGCTGTAAAATATACTCCTAAGATAATAGTAATAGCCAGGGCTTGAACAGATTGAGTATGGTTACCAGTTATTAGTGAATGGTGGGATCATGTGATTGTAACTCCTGATGCTAAAAGGATTGCCGTATTTAATAATGGAATTTGAAAAGGATTAAATGGAATAATACCTGCTGGAGGTCATTGTGTACCAATTTCTACAGACGGAGCTAAACTAGCATGAAAAAATGCTCAGAAAAATGAAACAAAGAAAAACACTTCTGAAACAATAAATAAAATTATTCCTCATCGTAGGTTAGAAATTACTCTTCTATTATGTAATCCTTGTAAAGTTCCTTCTCGTGCGATATCTCGTCATCATTGATAAGAAGAAATAATTACAATAAATAATCCTATTAATAGAATTGCTATAGAATTATAATGAAATCAATAAGAAATTCCTGAAGTAATAGTTAATGCTCCAATAGAAGCTGTTAAAGGTCAAGGTCTTATATCAACTAAATGAAACGGGTGGTGTGAGTGAGTTGTCATTAAACTTCGCTAGCGTAAAGAGTTGATAAAGTGGCAAAAACGTAAGCTTGAATTACAGCTACTGCTGCTTCTAAAGTTATTAGTGCAAATTGTGCGGCTGTTACTGTGATAATAATTAAAATTTTTCTGTTTACTATGCTCTCTCCTAATAAAATTAGAAGTAGGTGTCCTGCGGTTAAATTAGCAGCTAATCGAACAGATAAAGTAATAGGCCGAATAATATTACTAATTGATTCAATAAGAACTATAAAAGGTATAAGAATAATAGGTGTACCTAAAGGGACTAGATGAGCAAATATGTGATTAGTATTATTAATTCAACCGTATAACATAAAAATCAGTCAAATTGTTAACGCTATAGATAATGTTATAGCAATATGTGCTGTACTTGTAAATGTATAAGGTATTAATCCAAAAATGTTATTAATTAAGATAAATATAAATAAAACATTAAAAAAAATAATGTTTTTATATCTTTTAAATAAAGGTAGAAATTCTTTTGTAATATAAGAAGTTAATTCTCTATATAAGATTGATGATTTTGATAGTGAAATTCAAAATATAGGAAAAAATACAATAATAAATAAAAATATTGCTATTCAATTTAATTGAATATTTAAAGTAGATGATATAGGATCAAAAGAAGAAAATAAATTTGTTATCATAATCAATTTGAAGAGAAAGTTTTTTTATAAACTTTTCTCGATTCTGGAATAATTGGAGAATTACCAAAGTAAATTATAGTTAAAAGTGTTAAAATTATAAGAAATGTTATAAATATAATTACTGCTCATATAATTGGTGCTATGTGAGGAATAGAAAAATGCTTATAAAAAGCAATCTCAGCATGACAAGCTGAAGTTATTATTTAACTAATTTTTCTTATTCAAAGTTATTAATTCAATTTAGGAATGAATTTATTGAGATTCTTTCTACTACGATAGGTATAAAACTGTGATTAGCTCCACAGATTTCTGAACACTGTCCAAAAAATAGTCCGGGACGGTTAATTAGGAAAGTTAATTGGTTTAGTCGTCCAGGAATTGCATCTGCTTTTACACTAAGAGCCGGAACAGTTCAAGAATGAATTACATCTGTTGAAGAAACGAGAATTCGGATGTATGTGTTTATAGGAACTACCATACGATTATCAACTTCAATTAAGCGAAATTGATTATCTTCCAAATCTTTAGAGGGAATTATATAAGAATCAAATTCAATATCTAGAAAGTCTGAGTATTCATAAGATCAATATCACTGATGACCTATAGATTTAATTGTTAATGAAGGATTATCATATTCATCTAATAAATATAATAAGTGAAGTGATGGTAAAGCAATAAAAATTAATAATAGAGCAGGGATTACAGTTCAAATTACTTCGATTAGGTGACCTTCTAGAAGAAATCGATCAATAAATTTATTTCTAAATATAGTAAGAATAATGTAACCAACTAAAGTAGTTACTAGAGTTAATACTAATATAGCGTGATCATGGAATATAATTAATTCTTCTATTAAAGGAGAAGCTCTGTCTTGAAAGTTAATTTGTGATCATGTTGACATTATTTCTGAAAAAAGGGCTTAAACCTTTTTGAGTAGATCTTAAATCTACGGCACTATTCTGCCATATCAGAACTTATCGAATAGTAAATTGAGGTAATTCATCGTAACTGTGATAGTGAGGAGGGGTAGTATGAGCTCATTCTAAGTTAGATGATAGATTAGGACTAAATACTGTAGGTCGTTGTGATACTATAGCTTCTCAAATAATATAAATAAAACCAATAGCTCTAATAAAAGACAGAGTAGAGCCAATCGATGAAACTACATTTCATGTAGTAAAGGCATCAGGGTAGTCAGAGTAACGTCGTGGTATACCAGCTAATCCTAAGAAATGTTGAGGGAAAAATGTTACATTTACTCCAATAAATATAGCACCAAAGTGAATTTTTAGTCATTTAGGTTTCATAGTAATTCCTGTAAGAAGTGGGAATCAGTATACTGCCCCTGCTATAATTCCAAATACTGCCCCTATAGATAAAACATAGTGGAAATGAGCAACAACATAGTAAGTATCATGGAGAACAATATCAATTGAGGAGTTAGCTAATACAACTCCTGTTACACCTCCAACAGTAAATAAGAATAAGAATCCTAATGCTCATAAAAGAGGAGGTCTATATGAAAATTGAGTTCCATGAAGAGTTCCTAGCCAACTAAATACTTTAATTCCTGTAGGTACAGCAATAATTATTGTAGCTGAGGTGAAATAAGCTCGGGTGTCTACATCCATTCCTACTGTGAACATATGGTGAGCTCAAACTACAAAACCTAAAATTCCAATTGCGATTATTGCGTAAATTATTCCTAATGTACCAAATGATTCTTTTTTACCTCTTTCTCTAGCTACAATATGGGAAATTATACCAAATGCAGGAAGAATTAAAATATAAACTTCCGGATGCCCAAAAAATCAAAATAAGTGTTGGTAAAGAATTGGGCCACCACCTCCTGTAGGATCAAAGAATGAAGTATTTAAGTTCCGATCTGTTAATAATATAGTAATTGCTCCAGCTAAAACTGGGAGAGATAGCAATAATAAAATTACTGTAATAAAAACTCTTCACACAAATAAAGGAAGACGATCAAATGTTAGAGTTTCTGCTCGTATATTAATAACAGTTGACATGAAGTTAATTGCTCCTAAAATTGATGAAGCACCTGCTAAATGTAAAGAAAAAATTGATAAGTCTACTGATGCTCCTGAATGAGCAATATTTCTAGAAAGAGGTGGGTAAACAGTTCAACCTGTTCCTGCCCCTGCTTCCACTAAAGATCCTCTAATTAATAGTATTAAAGCGGGAGGTAAAAGTCAAAAACTTATATTATTTAACCGGGGGAATGCTATGTCTGGGGCTCCTAACATTAATGGTAAAAGTCAATTTCCAAATCCTCCAATTATGATAGGTATAACTATAAAAAAAATTATAATAAAAGCATGAGCTGTAACAATCACGTTATAAATTTGGTCATCACCAATTAAACTTCCTGGTTGTCCAAGTTCAGCACGAATTAGTATTCTAAGGGCTGTTCCTACTATTGCGGATCAAGCTCCGAAGATTAAATATAAAGTTCCAATATCTTTGTGATTAGTAGAGAATAATCATTGTCGCGATTTCGTAAATAT